TCAACATTCAATGTGGATTCCTGAATAATTTTATTTTTCAATTATTCAACCATTTCATTTTACCAAGTTCAACACTAGCCAGATTAGTCAACATTTATATGTTTCGATGCAACAACAAGATGTTATTTGTAACAAGTAGTTTTATTGGTTGGTTAATTGGTCACATTCTTTTTATTAAGTGGGTTGAATTAGTCTTATTCTGGATACGGCAAAATCATTATATTCAATCCAATAAATACCTTCTTTCAAAATTGAGAAATTCTCTGGTTCGAATCTTTAATATTCTCTTATTTATCACTTGTGTATACTATTTAGGTAGAAAGCCTTTACCTATTTTTACTAAAAAATTCAAGGAAACCTCAGCCTCAGCAACCAAAAAAAGCGAGAAAAATGAGGAAGAAAGTTACATAGAAACAACTTCGGAACCAATAGAAAGGTTTTCTTCGATGGATCCCTCTTCGTCCTGTTTAGTTTCTTTTGGTTCCAAAGAAGATCCCATTTTTTTTTGGTTTGAAAAACCGCTTGTCACTTTTCTTTTCGACTGTAAACGACGGAATCGTCCATTTCGATATATAAAAAATGATCGATTTGAAAATGCTGTACGAAATGAAATGTCACAATATTTTTTTTATGCATGTCCGAGTGATGGAAAACAAAAAATATCTTTTACATATCCACCGAGTTTATCAACTTTTTCCGAAATGATAGAACGAAAGATATCTTTGTACACGACCGAAAAACTATCCCACGAGAATAATTTTTGGGTTTATGTTAATGAACAAAAAAAGCACAGCTTGAGCAATGAATTAATAAATCGAATAAAAACTCTAGAAAAAAAAACAGGATCCCTTGCTCTAGATGTGCTCGATAAAAGAATCAGATTATGCAATGATGAAAATGAAAAGGAATGCTTGCCTAAAAGGTACGATCCTTTTTTGAACGGACCATATCGCGGAAAAATCACAAAATTATATTCACGTTCAATTAGAGCTGATTTAATAACTTCTACAGATGCAGAGGAGTCCATAGTCTGGATAAATAAAATTCATGGTCTACTTCCTAATGATTCCCCCAAAAAAGAATTTGAATATAAAAAAAATCTCTTTGATGGAGAATTTTTATCGACAAATATTGGTCATTCCTTAACCACAATCGGCGAAGTCCCATTGGAATCCCCCTCCAGTCTTCGTTTTAATTTAAAAAATTTGTCTTTATTGGCAGAAGAAAAAAGAATTGATTTAGAAAAGCAAACAAAATGTTTGCAATGGATATTCGATGTAGTTACAACTGATCAAACAATTAGAAATAAAAATAATAAATTTATTTTTCCTGGAATAGAAGAAATCAGAAAAGAGGTTCCTCGATGGTCATACAAATTAACCGATGGTTTGGAAGAACAAGAGGAAGAAAAAAATCGAGAAGAATCAACGGAAGATCCTGAAATTCGTTCAAGAAAAGCCAAACGTGTTGTGATTTATACTGCCGATAAAGAGGAAACTAGCAATAGTATTAGTAATACTAATGATAATGATCAAGCGGAAGAGGTGTCTTTGATACGTTACTCACAACAATCGGATTTTCGTCGGGATCTAATCAAAGGATCCATGCGTGCTCAAAGACGTAAAACAGTTACTTGGGAAATGTTTCAAGCAAATGTGCATTCGCCACTTTTTTTGGATCAAATAGACAAAACTTTTTTTTTCTCTTTTGATATCTCCGAAATGATGAATCTCGTTTTTAGGGGTTGGATGGGTAGAGAATCAGAATTTCAAGTTTATGATTCTGAGGAGGAAGACACAAAAGAAAGAGAGAATAAAAACAAGGAAAAAAAAGAGGAAAATGAACGTATAACAATATCAGAAACTTGGGATAGCACTATATTTGCTCAAACAATAAGGGGTTCGATGTTAGTAACACAATCAATTCTTAGAAAATACATTGTATTGCCTTCATTGATAATAGCTAAAAATGTTGGCCGTATGTTATTATTCCAATTCCCCGAGTGGTACGAGGATTTAAAAGATTGGAATAGAGAAATGCATGTTAAATGCACTTATAATGGTGTTCAATTATCAGAAACAGAATTTCCAAAAGATTGGTTAACGGATGGTATTCAGATAAAAATTCTATTTCCTTTCCGTCTGAAACCTTGGCGAAAATCTCAAGTACGATCCCATCATAGAGATACAATGAGAAAAAAAGGAAAAAAATACAATTTTTGTTTTTTAACAATCTGGGGAAGAGAAGCGGAATTCCCTTTTGGTTCTCCTCGAAAACAACCTTCTTTTTTTGAACCTATTTTGAAAGAGTTAAAAACAAAAATTAGAAAAGTGGAAAAAAAACTTTCTCTTTTTCTAGTTCTAAGAATTTCTAAAAAAATGAAAAAATGGTTTTTAAAAATTTCAAAAGAAAAAACAAGATGGGTTAAGAAAATAGTTCTAGTTATAAAACGAATAATGAAAGAACTTGAAAAAATAAACCCCATTTTCTCATTTGTATTCGGGAAAGTAAAACTATATGAATCGAACGAAAATAGAAGAGATTCTATCATCAGTAATAAGATTACCGACGAATCAACTACTCGAATTAGATCCACGAATTGGACAAAATATTCACTTATAGAAAATAAAATAAAGGATCTTGCTGATAGGACAAGCACAATTAGGAATCGAATAGAACAAATCACAAAAGACAAGAAAAAAAGAGTTCTAACTCCAGGTATAAGTATTAGCCCTGACAAGACAAATTGTGCTGATAAAAATGCAGAATTGCAAAAACCTATTTGGCAAATATTCAAAAGAAAGACTACCCGATTAATACGTAAATTTTACTACTTTCTCAAATATTTCATTGAAAGAATATACAGCGATATCCTTCTATGTACCATTAACATTCTTAGGACCAATGCACAACTTTTCCTTGAATCAACAAAAAAAATGATCAATAAATTCTTTTACCACGATGAAACAAATCAAGAAGGGATTGATCAAACAAATAAAAATACAATTCACTTTATTTTGACAATGAAAAAGTCGCTTTCTAATATTACTAATATTAGTAATAAGAATTCAAACATTTTTTGTGACTTATCCTCTTTGTCACAAGCATATGTGTTTTACACATTATCACAAGTTCAAGTTACTAACTTGTATTACTTGAAATCTGTACTTCAATATCACGGGATCCGTCTTTTTCTTAAAGATAGAATCAAGGATTATCGTGGGACACGAGGACTATTTGATTCCAAACCAAAGTATAAGAAAATTTATAAGTCTGGAATGAATGAATGGAAAAACTGGTTAAAGAGTCATTATCAATACAATTTATCTCAAACTCAATGGTCTCAATTAGTACCACAAAAATGGAGAAATAGAGTCAATCAACGTTGTACAACTCAAAAAAAAGACTCAATAATATTGGATTCATATAAAAAAAACCAATTAATTCATTACGTGAAACAAAATTATTACGGAATAGACTCATGGACAGGACAAAAAGAAAAATTAAATAAAAACTACAAATATGATTTTCTAGCACATAAATATATGAATTACGAGGATGGAGGGGACTCATATATTTATGCATCACCATTACAAGTAAATAGAGACAAAAAAATTTCATATAATTTCAATACACAGAAAACACAGAAACCCGAATCATATTATGTACTAGTAGGTATAGATATTAGTGATTATCTAGGAGAAAAATCTAGTCTATTTCGAGAAAAAAATCTGGATAGAAAATACTTTGATTGTAGAATTCTCCGGTTTTGTTTTAGAAAAAATAGCAATATTGATACCTGGACTAATATACATATTGGTACCAAGATTAATCAAAATACTAAAGATAATTATAAAAAAATTTATAATAAAGATATTTATCCTCTCGCGATTCATCAAAAAACAAAAACATCCAATAAAAGAAAAACCCTTTTTGATTGGATGGGAATGAATAAAGAAAAGCTATATCGTCCCATATCAAATCTGGAATCTTGGTTCTTTCCAGAATTTGGACTACTTTATGATGTATATAAGCTTAAACCATGGATTATACCAATCCAATTTCTTCTTTTAAACATTCATAGAAATACTAATATTAGTCAAAATAATAACATCGACGGAAATCAAAAAAAGGATCTTAATCTACGATCTAATAAAAAAGAATATCTTGAATTAGAGAATTGGAACCAACAAGAAAAAAAACAAAAGCCAAACCAAAGAGATTTTGGATCAGATACACAACAAGATACGCAAAAACAAAAGAAAAAAGAAGATGTTGAAAAAAATGACACAGGATCAACCATTAAAAAACGTGGAAAGAAAAAACAATTCAAGAGTAAGAAGGAAGCAGAACTAGATTTATTTCTGAAAAAATATTTCCTTTTTCAATTAAGATGGGATGATTCTTTGAATCAAAGAATGATCAACAATATCAAGGTATATTGTCTACTACTTAGACTGATAAATCTAAAGGAAATTGCCATATCCTCAATTCAAAGAGGAGAGATGCGTCTAGATGTAATGTTGATTCAAAGGGATCTATCTCTTACAGAATTGATAAAAAGGGGAATATTTTTTATTGAAGCGACTCGTCTCTCTAAAAAATGGGATGAAGGATTTATTATATATCAAACTCTAGGTATTTCATTGGTCAACAAGAGCAAACAACAAACTGATAGAAAATATATAAAAGAAAAATATCTTGATGAAAATCCTTTTGAGAAATCCATTTCACGACATAGCACTATGTTTGTGAGTGAAGATAAAAATAATTATGATTTATTTGTTCCTGAAAATATTCTATCTACTAGACGTCGTAGAGAGTTGAGAATTCTAATTTGTTTCAATCCTTGGAGGGGTAATGTTGTAGACGTAGATAGAAATCTAATATTTTTCAATGAAAACAACATAAGGAACTATGGACAGTTTTTGAAAAAGGACGGGCTTTTTAATACAGATGCAAATAAAAACAAATTTATGAAATTTAAATTGTTTCTTTGGCCCAATTATCGATTAGAAGATTTAGCTTGTATGAATCGGTATTGGTTTGATACCACTAATGGTAGTCGTTTCAGTATGTCAAGAATACAGATGTATCCACAACTCAGAATTAATTGATAAATTAATTGATAGGATAGTTTAATATACAATATTATAATATACAATATATGGTATAGTATTTTTAATATACAATATACTAACTATATTTATATTATATAAATTGAATATACTAACTTAACTATAAAATATACTAACTATAACCATATTATATTATATTATGTAATATAAAATATAAATATAACTAAATTTAATAAGAAACTCAATTAAATAAGACTATAAATAATATACACTCACTAAATATAACTATAAATCATATAAAACTATAAACTATATAACTAATATAAATAAATACTATTATATAAAGTAAATACAATATACAAATAAATATACGATATCAATATACTATATATTCGAATTATTTTATTATATTATATTATATAATTAGAATTATATATATATATTATTTTTATAAAATATAAATATATTAATTATGATATTACATATCATAATTAATATATCAATATTATATGATATTACATATCATTTCATATATTATATAATTATTAGTATTATTAGTATATTATATAATTATGAGTATATAATTATGATAGTATATAGTGTAGTGTGTAGTGCGTGAGTGATACATTCGATATATGAAGGCCAAAAGATATACACATATGTTGTGTTACATTATGATACATGATACCGAATTTAATGGCTTATCAACTGAATCTAGAAATAATGAATTGGCGAAATCTTTTTAGGTACAATACAAATAAATCATTCTCTTCGGTGAGTGCAGAAATATATTATATTATACCTTTCTATCCAAATCCAAATTTTTTTTTTATTTTATTTATTTTATTAATTGGATTTGGATAGAAAAAATCATATATAATATATAAGAGTAAGGGGAAACCCTTTTTGTGTCTACCAGAAAATGACTGACATTATTATTTCTGATCAGTAAAATTAAAAAAAAAAATGGAAAATTCTTTTATGGTCAAAAATTCATTTATCTCAATTATTTCGCAAGAACAAGAAGAAAAAGAAGAAAACAAAGGGTCTGTCGAATTTCAAGTATTCAGTTTCACTAATAAGATACGGAAACTTACTTCACATTTGGAATTGCATAAAAAAGATTTTTCATCTCAGAGGGGTTTACGAATAATTCTGGGAAAACGTCAACGGCTGCTGGCATATTTGTCAAAGAAAAATAGAGTACGTTATAAGAAATTAATTGGTCAATTGGATATTCGGGAGCCAAAAACTCGTTAATTCGAAGATTCGTTTGAATTATTTTTTTTAGATTTTTATATTTTGTTTGATTTTGATGAACCTCGTTTTGAAAAATTAATAGAATAATGAATCGGGGAAAAAGATATGACTTTACCGGCTACAAGAAAAGATCTTATGATAGTCAATATGGGTCCTCACCACCCATCAATGCACGGTGTTCTTCGACTGATCGTTACTCTTGATGGTGAAGATGTTATTGACTGTGAACCCATACTAGGTTATTTACACAGAGGAATGGAAAAAATTGCGGAAAACCGCACAATTGTACAATATTTGCCTTATGTAACACGTTGGGATTATCTAGCTACTATGTTCACAGAAGCAATAACAGTAAATGCACCAGAACAATTGGGAAATATTCAAGTACCTCAAAGAGCCAGCTATATCAGAGTCATTATGCTAGAGCTGAGTCGTATAGCTTCTCATTTGTTATGGCTTGGCCCTTTTATGGCAGATATTGGTGCACAGACTCCCTTTTTCTATATTTTTAGAGAGAGGGAATTGATATATGATCTATTTGAAGCTGCCACAGGTATGCGAATGATGCATAATTATTTCCGTATCGGAGGAGTAGCTGCCGATTTACCTCATGGCTGGATAGATAAATGTTTGGATTTTTGCGATTATTTTTTAACAGGAGTTGATGAATATCAAAAACTTATTACGCGAAATCCCATTTTTTTGGAACGCGTTGAGGGAGTGGGCATTATTGGGGGAGAGGAAGCAATAAATTGGGGCTTATCGGGACCAATGTTACGAGCTTCCGGAATCCAATGGGATCTTCGTAAAGTTGATCAATATGAGTGTTACAATGAATTCGATTGGGAAGTCCAATGGCAAAAAGAAGGAGACTCATTAGCTCGTTATTTAGTACGAATCAGTGAAATGACGGAATCCATAAAAATTATTCAACAGGCTCTAGAAGGAATTCCGGGGGGACCCTATGAAAATTTAGAAGTCCGACGCTTTGATAGATCAAAAGATTCCGAATGGAATGATTTTGAATATAGATTCATTAGTAAAAAACCTTCGCCCAATTTTGAATTGTCAAAACAAGAACTTTATGTCAGAGTAGAAGCCCCAAAAGGAGAATTAGGCATTTTTCTGATAGGAGATCAGAGTGTTTTCCCCTGGAGATGTAAAATTCGTCCGCCAGGTTTCATCAATTTGCAAATTTTGCCTCAGCTAGTTAAAAGAATGAAATTGGCTGATATCATGACGATATTAGGTAGTATAGATATTATTATGGGAGAAGTTGATCGTTGAAATGATAATTGATATAACAGAAGTACAAACTATCAATTCTTTTTCTGCATCGGAATTCTTAAAAGAAGTTTATGAACTTATATGGCTCTTTGTGCCTATTTTTATCCTGATATTTGGAATCATAATAGGTGTACTAGTAATTGTGTGGTTAGAAAGAGAAATATCCGCAGGGATACAACAACGTATTGGACCTGAATATGCCGGCCCATTAGGGATTCTTCAAGCTTTAGCGGATGGAACTAAACTACTTTTTAAAGAGGATCTTCTACCGTCTAGAGGGGATAGTCGTTTGTTCAGTGCCGGGCCAACAATAGCGGTAATATCTATTTTACTAAGTTATTTAGTAATTCCTTTTGGGTATAACCTTGTTCTAGCCGATCTCAGTATCGGTGTTTTTTTATGGATCGCCATTTCAAGTATTGCTCCTATTGGACTTCTTATGTCAGGATATGGATCAAATAATAAATATTCTTTTTCAGGTGGTCTACGAGCTGCTGCTCAATCCATTAGTTATGAAATACCATTAACTCCATGTGTGTTATCAATATCTCTACGTGTGATTCGTTAGAACATGAACTTTTTTATTTTTAGGAAAGGGATGAAATGTATTGAATAGATATAGTTATTTTTTATTCATCATTCAGATTTAGGTCAATGGGTTAAACTAGATAGTCATATGAGTGAAACAAAACAGCTTATAAATTTGCAGTAAGAAAATTTATTCTCATTCCCTATGTACAAGAGTAAAGTGGAAGTAAACATAAGCAGTGTAAGCTGTTTACCCCAAGGTTGAAATTGCTTGATTAGTCTTCATGTCTTGAAGCGGGTACAAAGGATCAACTGTATGGAGTTTCGACTATAGTCTTGTACGTATTACCATATGGGGGATCAATAAAAAAAAGTGGGTGGAGAAGTAGGAACACCAAGATACACAAAGGATTAGTAATAGAGATAATGTCAAGTTTCAAAAGACGTATTTATGCATAAAATGAATAAAAATAAGGGCTTTAAATTAGTAGAAATGATAAAGCAGTACTTCCTTAGGATTCCGATCTAGAGTATGCTCCTATTCACTGATTAAAGAAATAACTATCAAGAACGAATTAATCCTCTTTTTTTAGAGTCCCCCCCCCCCTTTTTTTTTTCTTCTGAGAAACAAGAACAGGAACAAAAGAAAAAGAATGCAATTGCAATAAATATCAATATATATATATATAATGGTATAATGGGAAAATAACTGAATCAAAAATGGAGTTATTCTTTCTTTACTGCATACATATGCAATTCTTATGATGATTCATGAATTAGTGGCAAATTCTTTCTTTTTCGTAATAAAAAAGACGGATCAAACTGTGTTGTCTATTGACAAAAATGAGTATTTTATTGAAGTAGAAAATTATTACTGAACAAAGAAAATTTATTTTTAAGAGAATGAGATCAATTCGGAAGCGTTTTTTTGTAGCAAACAGAATTCCCTCGGTCTAATTTTGGACTCTCCAATCTTTATTATTCTATTTATTCCCCAATAGATAATTAATCTTAATACCGAACTAGTCCTTATATTTATTTATTTGTGGCCGTAGAGGAGCCGTATGAAGCTGAGGTTTCATGTACGGTTCTGGAATAGCGACGGAAACAGTGATGTTATCGCCGACTATAATTATCTAACAGTTCAAGTACAGTTGATATAGTTGAGGCACAGTCAAAATATGGTTTTTGGGGGTGGAATCTGTGGCGTCAACCTATAGGATTTTTAGTTTTTTTAATTTCTTCTCTAGCAGAATGTGAGAGATTACCTTTTGATTTACCAGAAGCAGAGGAGGAATTAGTAGCAGGTTATCAAACCGAATATTCAGGTATCAAATACGGTTTGTTTTACGTCGCTTCTTACCTAAATTTGTTAGTTTCTTCATTATTTGTAACAGTTTTTTACTTAGGTGGGTGGCATTTTTCTCTTCCATACATATTTCTTCCTGAACTTTTTGGAATAAATAAAGTGGGGGGGGTCTTTGGAATGACAATTGGCATCTTTATTACATTAGCTAAAGCCTATTTGTTCCTGTTTATTCCTATCACAACAAGATGGACTTTGCCTAGAATGAGAATGGACCAACTGTTAAATCTTGGATGGAAATTTCTTTTACCCATTTCTCTAGGTAATCTATTATTAACAACCTCTTCCCAACTTGTTTCACTATAAATATAAATAACAGAATACGATAACGCTATTCTAGATTCATAACCTCTTTCAAACAAGAGAAAAAAATATTAACTTCTTTATTTCATGGATATCTACAATATGTTTCCTATGGTGACTGGATTCATGAATTATGGTCAACAAACAGTACGAGCTGCAAGGTATATTGGTCAAGGTTTTATGATTACCCTATCCCATGCAAATCGTTTACCCGTAACTATTCAATACCCTTATGAAAAATCAATCACATCAGAGCGTTTCCGGGGTCGAATCCATTTTGAATTCGATAAATGTATTGCTTGTGAAGTATGTGTTCGTGTATGCCCTATAGATCTACCTGTTGTAGATTGGAGATTGGAAACAGATATTAAAAAGAAACAATTACTTAATTATAGTATTGATTTTGGGGTCTGTATATTTTGTGGTAACTGTGTCGAGTATTGTCCAACAAACTGTTTATCAATGACTGAAGAATATGAACTTTCTGCTTATGATCGCCACGAATTGAATTATAATCAAATTGCATTGGGTCGATTACCAATATCAATAATAGGAGATTACACAATTCAAACAATTATGAATTCAACTCAAATCAACAAAATAAAGGATAAATCTCTTGATTCAAGGACGATTACCGATTAGGAAGATCCTTTTTTGATATATGGATTATATTTAATTTGACATCATATTATATAAACATCATACATCATATTATATAAACATCATATTATATAAATATTAAATATATATTAAATATATAAATATATTATAATTAGAATTATATTATAATAATATTCATATAATTCTAATAATATGAATATATAAGAATATTCAATATTATTTATATATATTCAATATTATTTATATAATATTTTAATATTATAATCTTATATTTTATATAATAATATATATAATAAATATTAATAATTATAATAATTAATAATAATAAATATATAATAAGAAAATCAAATAATAAAATAATAAATAATATATATATAATATATATAATAAGAAAATAAAAACATAAAAAATAAAAATATAATAAGAAATAAAAAATACAAATTATATCTAAATTTATCCACTACATAAATTCACACTACATTAAGATTCAATTCAATTAGGGACGTAGCATATACAAGAAAAAACAAATAGAGTAACCCTTTTCCTGGATTATTCAAAAAGGTCATAAAAAATTTAAACTTATCTATATTTTATACATTATACACAATGGATTTAACTGGACCAATACATGATATTCTTGTAGTATTTCTGGGATTAGCTCTTATATTAGGAGGCCTAGGAGTAGTTTTAGTTACCAATCCAATTTATTCTGCCTTTTCCTTAGGATTGGTTCTTGTTTGTATATCCTTATTCTATATTCTATTGAACTCCTATTTTGTAGCTGCTGCACAGCTCCTTATTTATGTGGGAGCTATAAATGTCTTAATCATATTTGCTGTGATGTTCATGAAGGGTTCAGAATACTCCACGGATTTCCATCTTTGGACCGTGGGAGATGGGGTCACTTCACTGATTTGTACAAGTATTCTTTTTTCACTAATTACTACTATTCCAGATACATCATGGTACGGGATCATTTGGACTACAAAATCAAACCATATTATAGAGCAGGACCTTATAAGTAACGTTCAACAAATTGGGATTCATTTATCAACAGATTTTTTTCTTCCATTTGAGCTCATTTCTATAATTCTTTTAGTTGCCTTGATAGGTGCAATTACTATGGCTCGTCAATAATAATTAGAATAATAATTAGTATTATATAATAAATACTTAAATACTAAATACTTAGCATTAAAAAAATACTTAAGATTAGCACTCAAAAAAAAAAATAAAAGAGGTCTTTTTTTTTGTCATGTGTTATTGTTAAGACATTTATTTTCCTTCAAATATATTTTAGTTTATATATGAATGATATTAATCTAAGAAACCTTTATAGAATTATATAAAAAGTATCCCAAGGTATTTGATTCTACCTTTTCTTCTATCCCGAATACTTTTTTTGTCTTGGATTTTGTCCTGAAATTTTGACTTTCTGAAATTATTATTTTATTTTAGAAAAAACTTAAAGCAGTTGAATTTGAATTGTTTGTTGAAATCAATTGAGATTGATAAGGAGTTAGTCAATGATGTTTGAGCATGTACTTTTTTTGAGTGCATATTTGTTTTCTATCGGTATTTATGGATTGATAACAAGTCGAAGCATGGTTAGAGCACTTATGTGTCTTGAGCTTATACTAAATTCGGTTAATATTAATCTTGTCACATTTTCTGATCTATTTGATAATCGACAATTAAGAGGAGACATTTTCTCGATCTTTGTTATAGCTATTGCAGCGGCTGAAGCAGCTATTGGTCTAGCTATTGTTTCGTCGATCTATCGTAACAGAAAATCGACACGTATCAATCAATCCAATTTGTTGAATAAATAGTTCTAATGATATAACTAAATTGTAATCAATAATCATATACATATAATTTAATACTCATAAAATAAATAAAATAAATTAATATTTTATTTTATATATATAAGGATATGCCTTATCACAAAGCTTTACCTATATATAATTTAGATATTTTTTGATTTATTTAATTGAATTTATATAATATATAAATAAATAAATCAAAATTTTAATTTGTGATATAATATAATAATATTATAGTTTATAATAAAAGTTTAAAATATGTTATGATAAAATAAAATAGGATTCAATTAATTAGTACTAACATAATTAATATTATTAGTTATATTCTATTCACTAATTTTTATAGTTTTATTTTATTAATATTAGTTAGTGTTAGCATGTAACATGGATGATTCGTATCACTCTGTTTGCTCAAATAGAAATCAAAGTTTCTTGGCCCTTTTCTCATGAACAGATCCAGAAGTATATAGATAGATTCTAAAAAAAAATTCTGGTAAACCACCGATTCGTCTGGTGTCTACCATATATGGATTTATTTACTATTGATTTTACTAGAACCAGATCGAAAATTTTTATGTTCAAAACTGAAGCTTATAGATCCAATGTCACATTCAGTAAAGATTTATGATACATGTATAGGGTGTACTCAATGTGTACGGGCCTGCCCTACGGATGTTTTGGAAATGATACCTTGGTCGGGATGTAAAGCTAAGCAAATTGCCTCCGCTCCAAGAACTGAAGACTGTGTAGGTTGTAAGAGATGTGAATCCGCTTGTCCAACAGATTTTTTGAGTATCCGTGTTTATTTATGGCATGAGACAACTCGCAGTATGGCCCTAGCTTACTGATACGTTACAAAAAAATCCACTTGAATCATTTGATTCCTCTTTACTGACAAAAACCCGTGCTCAGAATTAAATCAAAAATATTTTATTGAGTACGGGTTTTTCTGGTCAAAGCGTATCTTGTCTTTACCACGAGTTATTTTCCTTGGTTAACAATAATTGTTGTTTTTCCGATATTCGCGGGCTCTTCCATTTTTTTTCTCCCGCATAGGGGAAATAAGGTAGTGCGGTGGTATACTATAGGTATATGTTTATTAGAACTCCTTATAACGACCTATGCATTCTGTTATCATTTTCAATTGGACGATCCGTTAATCCAATTAGAAGAGGATTTTAAATGGATAAATATTTTTGATTTTCACTGGAGACTGGGAATCGATGGGCTTTCCATAGGACCTATTTTACTGACAGGATTTATCACTACTTTAGCTACTTTAGCGGCTTGGCCAGTTACTCGAGATTCGCGATTGTTTCATTTCCTGATGTTAGCAATGTACAGTGGTCAAATAGGATCATTTTCTTCTCGAGACCTTTTACTTTTTTTTATCATGTGGGAGTTAGAATTAATTCCTGTCTATTTACTTTTATCCATGTGGGGGGGGAAAAAACGTCTGTACTCGGCTACAAAGTTTATTTTATACACTGCAGGGGGTTCCATTTTTCTTTTAATAGGCGTTCTAGGTATGGGTTTATATGGTTCCAACGAACCAACATTAAATTTTGAAACATTAGCTAATCAATCGTATCCCATAGCATTGGAAATAATATTATATTTTGGCTTCCTTATTGCTTATGCTGTCAAATCACCGATTATACCCCTACATACATGGTTACCAGATACCCACGGGGAAGCACATTACAGTACATGTATGCTTCTAGCCGGAATCTTATTAAAAATGGGAGCATATGGATTGATTCGGATCAATATGGAATTTTTATCCCACGCTCATTCCATATTTTCACCATGGTTGGTAATAGTGGGAACAATACAAATAATTTATGCCGCTTCAACCTCTCTCGGTCAACGCAATTTAAAAAAGAGAATAGCCTATTCTTCCGTATCTCACATGGGTTTCACAATTATAGGAATTGGTTCGATAACCAACACAGGACTTAATGGAGCTATTTTACAATTACTCTCTCATGGATTTATTGGTGCTGCCCTTTTTTTCTTGGGGGGAACAAGTTGTGATAGAATACGTCTTGTTTATCTTGACGAAATGGGAGGGATATCTATTCCAATGCCAAAAATCTTTACTATGTTCAGTAGTTTCTCAATGGCTTCTCTTGCATTGCCAGGAATGAGTGGTTTTGTTGCGGAATCAGTAGTCTTTTTTGGAATAATTACCAGTCCAAAATATCTTTTAATGCCAAAAATACTAATTACTTTTGTAATGGCAATTGGAATGATATTAACTCCTATTTATTTATTATCTATGTCACGCCAGATGTTCTATGGATACAAGTTATTCAATCTTCCAAACTCTTTTTTTGTAGATTCTGGACCACGAGAACTATTTGTTTCGATCTGTATCTTTTTACCTGTAATAGCGATTGGTATTTATCCTGATTTGGTTATTTCCTTATCAGTTGACAAGGTACAAGCTATTCTATCTAATTATTACGATAGATAGTCTTCATGAATAAAAAAAAAACAGAAAGTCATTATGGAAAGTGAATTAGAATTGTAATGGGATGCATTACATCTCAAGTTTTTTTTGAGAACCATTTAACTCAAAAAGTTAAACGGTTCTCAAAAAAAACTTACACAAACTTTCTTTATCTGTGGGACGATTTTTTTATTTATTCTTCAATAAGTTTATTCAATTATATGTTAAGTTAGTATCTAATCTAAGTTAATACGAATGAACCATAACTATGTAGTCCTATTCCTAATAGATTAACCCCAAAATAGCATATCCAAATTATCAGAAATCCTATAGAAGCCACAATTGCCGAATTAGCCCCTTGCCAACTTTGCGTTGTTCTAGTATGTGAATAAATTGCGTATATGGTCCAAGTAATAAATGCCCAAGTTTCTTTAGGGTCCCAATTCCAATAGGATCCCCATGCCTCATTAGCCCATACTGCTCCAGAGAGAATACCCATAGTTAAAAAAGTAAATCCTAGACTAATGACACGAGAACTCCAATAATCCAATCTTTGTATCAATTGATATTTGTAATAATTTTTAAAAGAAGAAAAAGAAGTGTTTTGTAAAACATTTCCGTTTTCATTCAAGTATTTGATCTCACGAAAGAAAAATGACCTAATTAATGAATTCTTGTTTTTACCAAAAATTTCGACATTTTTTCGAAATGCAATGACTAGAAGAGCAATTGAAAATAAAGATCCAACTAAAAGAGCTGCATAACTCAATAACATCATACTTACATGCATGATTAACCAATGGGACCGTAGAGCAGGTACTAATATTGCAGATTGATGCATTTCAGTTGAAAGACCCGAAGTGGCAAAGCCTTGAGTAAAAATAGCACTTGGTGTGGTTATTGCGTTTAAATCGTTTTTATTTTTATGATTCAATATTTTAGGAATCATATGCATTATAGCGAAACTCCACGAAAGGAACATTAATGATTCGTATAAATTACTTAATGGGAAATGTCCCGAATAAATCCAACGAATAACCAATAATCCTGTTATCAACAAAAAAGTAGCTATCATCCCCTTTTCTGACGAATCACATAATCCTATGATTTCGTGGACCAAAAAGGTCATCAAATGAATCGTAATTACAATTGAAATGATCGAAAAAGAGATATGAGTTAATATATGTTCTAAAGTTACAAATATCATAAAAGAAGGAGTCCAATTAGAAATTCAAATCAGGAATTAACTATAATATTGTTATTTTTAGAGGATGCCGCCACTCGGACTCGAACCGAGATGCTCTAGCACTGCTTCCTAAGAGCAGCGTGTCTACCGATTTCACCATGGCGGCTTGCTTTAAATAATAATAGCTCATTCATCTTGAATCGTCGAGATTCAAGGATTCCATGTAATATTATTTAAATTTAAATTCATTTCATTATATTTACATTATATATTTACATTTACATTATATTAATTATATATAACTAATTAATATAATAATAATATTTATATAATATAATTAATATAATATATATATATATATATAATATATAATATAATATTTAATTTAAATTAAATTTTTGAAATATTTACATATATTACTAACTCGGTATCGTTAAATTGTATTACTAATTGTATTCCTTGTATAACACTTATGAGAAGATTTACAAAACAAATCAATTAGGTATTGGACTAGACGTATAAGAAAAAAGAATTGCAATTTCTATTGTAATTGTACTTTTCACAAAAAATTGTAGTTTAAAATAAGTAAACTTGTTGTGAAAAGTTAGTTGTGGTAAGTCAAAATTACCATCTCACAAACAAATTAGAATTATAGTTATAGTATAATGAAAAATAAAATATCTTTTTCTATTTTTTCTTTTAATTTCAATTAAAAGAAAAAATAGAAAAAGATAAAAAAATAATAATGGTTAAAACCAATATAGTTATAGTAAGTAGACAGAGAAAATCTTCTTCTACATACCACAACAGTTAGTTCTAACTTATATTGAATTGAAGAATTTAAAACAAAACACAAATTTATTTAATGCGACTCATTCGTCTTATACTTATAGAAGTTTTAATTATTTGAACTATGTCAATTCAGATTAGTCCAAGGCCTTATTACTTGTTTGTCGCACAAAAAAACTTTTTGAATGTCCTGTGGATACTGATTTAGCTAAAGAAAAAGCCTTTAGCGCAGCCAAATATCCTTTTTTCTTCCAAATACTTTTACGAATACGTTTTTTTGACATAGAAGTACGTTTTTTTGGAACTGCCATTCAAAAAAAAGAGTTAGTCATTTTTATCATTGGATGTGAAAGACATGTATTGCTCAAAAAGGATTGGCCCTTTTTCATTATTTATTATCTATACTTTACTTAACTTATTACATAGATAACAATTTTTCATAACATAGAAATAGTTTCTACATAACAAACAATATATATATATAATATATATATTGTATTGATTTATTTTGTGCACATCTCATATACTCTTTGTACCAGAAAATAAAATATCCTTTGATAATTATCTTTTCTTATTCTAGTTTATTTTATGTTTTTTATTTTTTGTATCTCTATTACATAAATATACAATTGTATCTCTATTACATAAAATATACAATCTTCAAATAAAAAAAACTAGTATTGATTGTTTTGTTATTTTTTTTTTATAGCCCCAATTAAATCTGTGTTTACGGTATCTATTACCACTAAAAATAAATTGATTGCCATTCCAGAAAGAACAAAAAAGTTTCCAACTCATATTTGATTTTAGTCTGATATTTTTATAACACATTTAATAAGTATTAAGACTCTTCTCCCATCTCCTTATATAATTTTAATATAATTAAAAATTATTTTTCATTTTTTTTTTTTCTATTAATTGAATTGATCAATTTCAGGGCGACTATCCATAATTTTTATTTAAATAAAACTACTATAGTTAGTCTGTTAAAAATGGGACATTACCAGATAAAGGTCATTTTGGTAATATCTAGTAATATCTTATTTCAGTTCTATGCCAAATAAGAAACATTACATTATAGGATTCTATTTATAATAAGCATAAGTTTTCTTATTGAATGAATTGGAATTCAATCAATCAGTTCCACAATGAATTAGATACTTACTTTAAATATTTTAACTATAATAATAATCAAGTTTCTTTTTATTGAATTCTATTATTAGCAGATACTGGGTCCATATCTGAACCAAGTATTTTATTGGTGTTGGTGGAACTTTTTTTACTATACTATATGGTTATAAATCATCAAAACAGTAGAATACTAAAAAATTCCATATTTTTTTTCTGTTAATTTCAATTTAATCCAAATTTATCTTTAGTGAATAACCAGGTAATAAGTTTTACCTAGTCATTTAGTCATATCATTCAATTAAACGAATTGGAACTTTTTTAATTATTCAATAATATATGGCAAAAGTCAGATCGATTAAGAATTCAAATATTTGAGTTTTTCATAATTTTTTTGCTGATTTGTTTTATTCTTCTTCCTTCCAAAATAGATAAGAGTTGGTGAATCGGAAACAATTAAATTAATAAGAAAATAATTTTAAATTTGCTTTCTTATGGAACATACATATCAATATGCATGGATAATACCTTTCCTTCCACTCCCTGTTACTATGTCAATAGGATTTGGACTTCTATTTTTTCCAACAGCAACAAAAAATATTCGTCGTATGTGGGCTTTTCCTAGTGTTTTACTGCTAAGCATAGCTATGGTTTTTTCAGCCAATCTGTCTATTCAACAAATAAAAGGAAGTTTTATTTATCAATATGTATGGTCCTGGACCATCAATAATGATTTTTCCTTAGAGTTTGGATACTTTATTGATCCGCTTACTTCTATAATGTTAATATTAATCACTACTGTTGGAATTATGGTTCTTATTTATAGTGACAATTATATGTCTCATGATCGAGGATATTTGAGATTTTTTTCTTATATGAGTTTTTCCAATGCTTCAATGTTGGGATTAGTTACTAGTTCCAATTTGATACAAATTTATATTTTTTGGGAATTAGTAGGAATGTGTTCGTATTTATTAATAGGTTTTTGGTTCACACGACCAATTGCAGCAAGTGCTTGCCAAAAAGCTTTTGTAACCAATCGTGTAGGGGATTTTGGTTTTTTATTAGGAATCTTAGGTTTTTATTGGATAACAGGAAGTTTTGAATTTCGGGATTTGTTCGAAACATTTAATAAGTTGATTGATAATAATGAGGTTAATTCTTTATTTACTACTCTGTGTGCCTCCCTATTATTCCTCGGTGCAGTTGCTAAATCCGCACAATTTCCCCTTCACGTATGGTTACCTGATGCCATGGAGGGACCTACTCCCATTTCGGCTCTTATACATGCTGCTACTATGGTAGCAGCGGGAATTTTTCTTGTGGCTCGGCTTCTTCCTCTTTTCACAGGCATACCTTATATAATGAATTTAATTTCTTTGATAGGTGTAATAACACTATTATTAGGAGCTACTTTAGCTCTTGCTCAAAGAGACATTAAAAGAAGTTTAGCCTATTCTACAATGTCTCAATTGGGTTATATTATGTTAGCCCTGGGGCTAGGTTCTTACCGAGCTGCTTTATTTCATTTGATCACTCATGCCTATTCTAAAGCATTATTGTTTTTGGGATCCGGATCTATTATTCATTCAATGGAACCCCTTGTTGGATATTCACCGGAGAAAAGTCAGAATATGGCTCTTATGGGCGGTTTGACAAGATATGTTCCAATTACGAGAACTACGTTTTTATTAGGTACACTTTCCCTTTGTGGTATTCCACCTCTTGCTTGTTTTTGGTCCAAAGATGAAATTCTTAGTGAAAGCTGGTTGTATTCACCAATTTTCGCAGTAATAGCTTGTTTTACAACAGGACTAACTGCATTTTATATGTTTCGGGCGTATTTACTTACCTTTGAAGGGTATTTAAATGTTAATTTTAAAAATTACAGTGGAACTCAAAATAGCTCATTTTATTCAATATCTTTATGGGGAAAAGAAGCCCCTAAGGCGGTCAACATAAATTTACTTTTCTCGACGACGACAATGAATAATAATGAAAGCGTTTATTTTTTTTCTAAAAATACATATAAATTTGATGGGAATGTAATAAATCGGATGCGGTACTTTACTACTCGTTTCTTGAAAAAATATACTTCTATGTATCCCCACGAATCGGACAATACTATGTTATTTCCTTTGCTTGTATTGGTAGTATTTACTTTGTTCGTTGG